AGAACAAGAAGAGAGAGAAAATCAAGAAGACGTGGGGGATCAGATTCGTTCACGAAAGGGTAAACGTGTAGTAATTTTTACTGCTAATCAGCAGAATCCCAATACTTATATTACTACCACAGATACTAAAAATTCTGATCAAACAGATATTAACAATTCTGATCAAGCGGAAGAGGTGGCTTTAATACGTTATTCTCATCAATCGGATTTTCGTCGAGACATAATCAAAGGCTCCATGCGCGCTCAAAGACGTAAAGTAGGTATTTGGGAACTGTTTCAAGCAAATGCGCATTCCCCACTTTTTTTGGACAGAATAGAAAAATCCCTTCTTTTTTCCTTTGATATCTCCAAACTTATGAAACTAATTTTTATAAATCAGATGGGCAAAAACACAGAATTCAAAATTTCAAATTATGCGGAGGAAGATACAAAAGAAAAAGATAAAAAAGAAGCGAATAAAAGAGCGAAGGACAAAATAAAAGAGAAAGCGCGAATAAAAATAGCAGAAACCTGGGATACCATTCTATTTGCTCAAGTAATCCGGGGTTCAATTTTAGTAACCCAATCAATTCTTCGAAAATATATTATATTACCGTCCTTCATAATAGCTAAAAATATGGGTCGTATGCTATTATTTCAATTTCCTGAGTGGTCCGAGGATTTAAAGGGTTGGAAGAGGGAAATGCATGTTAAATGTACCTATAATGGTGTTCCATTATCCGAAACAGAATTTCCAAAAAACTGGTTAACGGATGGTATTCAAATAAAGATACTATTTCCTTTCTGTCTGAAACCTTGGCATAGATCTAAGTCAGCTTCTCCTTACAGAGATCTAATGAAAAATAAAGGGAAAAACTTTTGTTTTTTAACAGTTTGGGGAATGGAAGCAGAACTGCCTTTTTGTTCTCCCCGAAAAGGACCCTCCTTTTTTGAACCTATTTTTAAAAAACTCATAAAAAAAATGAGAAAATTTAAAACTATTAGAGCTAGAAAACTATTAGTTTTAAATTTAAAAGAAAGAATAAATTTCTTTCTAATAGTCTCAAAAGAAAAAAACAAATGGATTATAAAAAGCATACTCTTTATAGAACGAATAAGAAAAGAACTATCAAAACGAAATCCAATTCTATTATTTGGATTGAGAGAAGCTAAAAAAGAAAAAGATTTGGTAATCACTAATAGTATGATTTATGAATCATCTAGTCAAATTAAATCTATTGATTGGACAAATTATTCACTAACCGAAAAAAAAATAAAAGATCTAACGGATAAAACAAGCCTAATTAGAACTCAAATAGTAAAAATGACAAAAGAGAAGAAAAAAAAATTTCTAGCTCCACTAATCAATATTAGTGCTAACAAAAAAAGTAATGATGCTAAAATCTTAGAATCCCCCCGACTTTTCCGGCAGATGTTAAAAAGAATAAATATTGAATTAATCTGCAAATCATCTATCAAATTTTTCCTTGAAAGGATATATATAAATATCTTCTTATGTATGATTAATATTCCTCGGATTAGTACACACCCTTTTCTTGAATCTCTTGAATCAAAAAAAAAAACAAAGGATAAATACATTTCTAAGATTGAAGCCAATCAAAATCAAGAAGGGATTAATAAAACAAATAAAAATCTAATTCACTTTATAAAGTCCCTTTCTAATATTAGTAATTCACAAAACTTATCCTCTTTGTCACAAGCATATATATTTTACAAATTATCGCAAACCCAAGTTACTAAGTTTAAATATGTCCTTCAATATCATGGAACCTCTCATTTTCTAAAAAATAAAATAAAGAATTATTGCGGAGCACAAGGAATATTTCATTCCGAATTCAAATATAATAAATTTAAGAATTCTGGAATGAATCAATGGAAAAATTGGTTAAGGGGTCATTATCCATATACTTTTTATAAGATTAGATGGTCTAGATTAGTAACAAAAAAACAGCGAAATAGAGTTAATCAAGGTTGGCTGGCCCCAAATTCAAATAAAGATTTAAACAAATGGAATTCATACGAAAAAAACCAAGTAATTCATTACGAAAAAGAAAAGAATGATTATACATTACTAAATCAAAAATCAAATTTTAAAAAACACTATGGGTATGATCTCTTATCATATAAATCTATGAATTATGAAGATAAGAAGAACTCATATATTTATGTATCACCATTACAAGTAAAGACTAACCAAGGAATTTCTTATAATTACAACATACATAAACACAAATTATTTGATGGGATGCGAGGTAGCCTTATCAATAATTTTCTAGTAAAGGATGGTATTATGGATATGGAGAAAAATCGGGATAGAAAATTTTTGGATTGGCAAATTGTCTATTTTTGTCTTAAAAAGAAGATCAATATTGAATCCTGGATCGATATCAACAGTACTAAAAATGCTAAGACTAGCAATGATCAAAAAATTGATAAGAAAGATCTTTTTTATCTCACGATTCATCAAGAAATCAACCCTTCCACTAAAAAAAAAGGGTTTGATTGGATGGAAATGAATGAAGAACGTCCCATATGGAATCTTGAACTCTGGTTCTTCCCAGAATTTGTGCTACTTTATGGTTCATATAAAATTAAACCTTGGGTCATACCCACGAAATTACTTCTTTTTAATGGAAATATTAGTGCAAATAAAGACATCAACGAAAAAAAAAAGGATTTTGAATTAGAAAATAGAAAGAAAAAAGAATCTCCAACCCAAGGGAATCTTGGATCAGTTCTTTCAACCCAAGAAAAAAATGTTGAAGAAGATGAAGATTATGCGGCGGGATCAGACATACAAAAACATAGAAATAAAAAGCAATACAAAAATAATACAGAAGCGGAAGTTGATTTATTTTTTAAAAATTATTTGCTTTTTCAATTGAGATGGGACGATTCTTTAAATCAAAGAATGATCAATAATATCAAGGTATATTGTCTTCTGCTTAGACTGATAAACCCACGAGAAATTGCTATATCCTCTATTCAACGGGGAGAAATTAGTCTGGATATAATACTAATTGAGAAAGATTTTACTCTTACAGAATTGATGAAAAAGGGGATATTTATTATTGAACCAGTTCGTCTCTCTGTCAAAAATAATGGACAATTTATTATGTATCAAACCATAAGTATTTCATTGATTCATAAGAGCAAGGACCAAACTAATAAAAGATCCCAAGAAAAAGTATATGTTGATAAAAAGGATTTTGATAAATCCACTGAAACACATCAAAAAATAACTGGAAATAGAGAAAAAAATTATTATTCTTTGCTCATTTCTGAAAATATTTTATCACCTAGACGTCGTAGAGAGTTTAGAATTCTAATTTGTTTTAATTCAAGAAATAGGGACGGTTGGGATAGGAATCCGGTATTTTGTGATGGGACGAACGTAAAAAACTGTGGTAAATTTTTGGATAAAAACAGAAATATTGATATACAGAAAAATAAATTAATAAAATTAAAATTCTTTCTTTTGCCCACTTATCGATTAGAAGATTTAGCTTGTATGAATCGCTATTGGTTTGATACCATTAATGGCAGTCGTTTCAGTATGGTAAGGATAGATATATATCCACAATTAAATTAAACATTTGATGATGGTATAGTTTTGCTATATATCCTCTAGCATATCTGATATATGAAAGCAAATATATACATACACACATGTGTTGTCTTACATTCCATTCTGATACATGATACTAATTCAATGACGTATCAATTCGATCTATAAATAACTTAGTAGAATCCTCTTAGTTTCATTTAGCTCTAACTTTTTTTATGAGTGCCGTCCCTTTGAATTTCTATATGAATCCAATTTAAAATTGGATTGATCATTGACTCATCTTGTTTAAAAAATTAATAAAAGGTTTTTTTATTTGATAAAATTAGGAGTCCATAATTAAATTCTGCATACCCGATTAAAATGGTTGGCATTATTATTTCTGATCGGTAAAATAAATATCTTTAAACAAGAAAATTAAAAGAGGGAGAAACTTTCGTTTTATGATTAAAAATGCATTCATTTCCGTTTTTTTGCAAGAAGAAAAAGAAGAAAACCCGGGGTCTGTTGAATTTCAAGTCTTCAGTTTCACCAATAAAATACGAAGACTTACTTCACATTTAGAATTTCACAGAAAAGACTATTTATCTCAGAGAGGTTTACGTAAAATTCTGGGAAAACGTCAACGACTACTGGCTTATTTGTCAAAGAAAAATAGAGTACGTTATAAAGAATTAATTGGTCGGTTGAATATCCGGGAACTCAAAACTCACTAATTTGAAGAACTTTAATTATTTGATTTACTAGATCTTGAATTTTGATGAATTTAGTTTTATTTTCGACAATTCATGGAAGAATGAATCGGGGAAAAACCTATGAATATACCAGCTACAAGAAAAGACCTCATGATAGTAAATATGGGTCCTCACCACCCATCAATGCATGGTGTTCTTCGACTCATCATTACTCTAGATGGTGAAGATGTTATTGACTGTGAGCCAATATTAGGTTATTTACACAGAGGAATGGAAAAAATTGCGGAAAACCGAACAATTATACAATATCTGCCTTATGTAACACGTTGGGATTATTTAGCTACTATGTTCACAGAAGCAATAACCGTAAATGCACCGGAGCAGTTAGGAAATATTCAAGTACCGAAAAGAGCCAGCTATATCAGAGTAATTATGTTGGAATTGAGTCGTATAGCTTCTCATTTGTTATGGCTTGGACCTTTTATGGCAGATATTGGTGCACAGACCCCTTTCTTCTATATTTTCAAAGAACGAGAATTAGTATATGATCTATTCGAAGCTGCCACTGGTATGAGAATGATGCATAATTATTTTCGTATCGGAGGAGTGGCTGCCGATCTACCTTATGGCTGGATAGATAAATGTTTGGAGTTCTGTGATTATTTTTTAACAGGGATTGCTGAATATCAAAAACTTATTACGCGAAATCCTATTTTTTTAGAACGGGTTGAGGGAGTAGGCATTATTAGCGGAGAGGAAGCAATAAATTGGGGTTTATCAGGACCAATGCTACGAGCTTCTGGAATACAATGGGATCTTCGTAAAGTTGATCATTATGAGTGTTACGACGAATTTGAGTGGGAAGTCCAATGGCAAAAAGAAGGAGATTCATTATCTCGTTATTTAGTACGAATCAGTGAAATGGTGGAATCTATAAAAATTATTCAACAGGCTCTGGAAGGAATTCCAGGAGGGCCCTATGAGAATTTAGAAACCCGATGCTTTGATAGAGTAAGGGATCCCGAATGGAATGATTTTGACTATCGATTTATTAGTAAAAAGCCTTCGCCCACTTTTGAATTGTCGAAACAGGAACTTTATGTGAGAGTCGAAGCACCAAAGGGCGAATTGGGAATTTTTTTGATAGGAGATCAAAGTGTTTTTCCTTGGCGATGGAAAATCCGACCGCCGGGCTTTATAAATTTGCAAATTCTTCCTCAGTTAGTTAAAAGAAAGAAATTGGCTGATATTATGACGATACTAGGTAGTATAGATATCATTATGGGAGAAGTTGATCGTTGAAATGATAATGGATACAACAGAAGTACAAGATATCAATTATTTTTCCAGAGTGGAATCGGTATATGGGATCATATGGATGCTTATCCCTATTTTGACTCTTGTATTGGGAATAACAATAGGTGTACTCGTAATTGTGTGGTTAGAAAGAGAAATATCCGCAGGGATACAACAACGTATTGGACCTGAATACGCCGGCCCTTTGGGAATTCTCCAAGCTCTAGCAGATGGGACAAAACTTCTTTTCAAAGAAAATATTCTTCCATCTAGGGGAGATACTGGTTTATTCAGTATCGGACCATCCATAGCGGTCGTATCAATTCTACTAAGTTATTCGGTAATTCCTTTTGGCTATCACCTTGTTCTAGCCGATCTCAATATCGGTGTTTTTTTATGGATCGCTATTTCAAGTATTGCTCCCATTGGACTTCTTATGTCAGGATATGGATCCAATAATAAATATTCCTTTTTAGGTGGTTTACGAGCTGCTGCTCAATCAATTAGTTATGAAATACCATTAACTCTATGTGTGTTATCAATATCTCTACGTGCGATTCGTTGAGACATAAATTTTTTCCTATGGGTTGATGAACTAAATCAGATAGTTATATGAGTGAAAGAAAACAGCTTATAAGTTCGCAGTAAAAAGATCAAGTCTCATTTCCTATGTACCAGGATGAAGCAAAAGTAAATATAAACAGTAAAGACTGTTTACCCCAAGATTGGTTGATTGGACATCATGACTTGAAGCGGGGTTCACAAGATCAACTGTATGGAGTTTTTATTATTGTTTGTATTGTATGTATTATCATACATGTATTACCATAATGGGTGATTCGGCAAAATGAGTGGATGGTTAGAAACACCAAATTACACAAAGGATTAGTAATAGAGATTATGTAAATTATCCAAAGGGACATTTCTGCATAAAAAGAATAGTAATTGGGGCTTTAAGTTGGTAGAAATGATCAGGTAGTACTTCCCATGATTCCGATCCAGAGTATGCCCCTATCCACCGATTAAATAAATGACTATCAGAAACGAAATAATCCTTTACCCTATTTTTGAATCCCCTTTTGAGTAAAGAAGAATTAGGAATGAAAAAGTAGAAAGAATGCAATAAAAAAAAAAAGAGAGAGATACCCTTTTTTTCTATATCTTTATATATATATATAAATATAATTCTTGCCGTGGTTGATGAACTAATGTAATGGCTAATTCTTTTTCGTAATCGAAAACAACGATGGGTTGAAATATTTATGGATATTTATACAAAGAGTATTTTATTGAAGGATTAAGTTATTACTTAAAATATAATTTTTTTTTATTAAAGGATGAGATCAATTCAGAAGTATTTTTTATTATGATAGCAAACAGAATTCCCTTGGTCTAATTCAGGACCTTTCAATCAATTTTTCTTCTATCTATACTATAGCATATCAAAGTAAATAATGCTGATCCGGTCCTTAGATTTATTTGTGGTCCTCAAGGAGCCGTATGAGGTGAAAATTTCATGTACGGTTCTGTAATAGCGATGGGAACAGTGATGTTATCACCGACTATGATTATCTAACAGTTTGAGTACGGTTGATATAGTTGAGGCACAGTCAAAATATGGGTTTTGGGGGTGGAATTTGTGGCGCCAACCTATAGGGTTTATCATTTTTCTAATTTCCTCCCTAGCAGAATGTGAGAGATTGCCTTTTGATTTACCAGAAGCAGAAGAAGAATTAGTAGCAGGTTATCAAACCGAATATTCAGGTATCAAATTTGGTTTATTTTATGTTGCTTCCTATCTAAATTTACTAGTTTCTTCATTCTTTATAACAGTTCTTTACTTGGGTGGGTGGAATCTCTCTATTCCATATATATTTGTTCCTGAACTTTTTGATATAAATAAAGGGAGTGGGGTTTTTGGAACGACACTTGGTCTCTTTATTACATTAGCTAAAACATATTTGTTCTTGTTCATTCCTATAACAACAAGATGGAGTTTACCTAGGCTAAGAATGGACCAATTATTAAATCTTGGATGGAAATTTCTTTTACCTATTTCTCTAGGTAATCTATTATTAACAACTTCTTCCCAACTCCTTTCGCTGTAACTACAATATTCTATATTCACGACTTGTCCCAAACAAGAGAAATAAAAAAATTATTCATCGATATCCACAATATGTTCCCTATGGTAACCGGGTTCATGAATTATGGTCAACAAACAGTACGAGCTGCAAGGTACATTGGTCAAAGTTTCATGATTACCTTATCCCACGCAAATCGTTTACCTGTAACTATTCAATATCCTTATGAAAAATTGATCACATCGGAGCGTTTCCGCGGTCGAATCCACTTTGAATTTGATAAATGCATTGCTTGTGAAGTATGTATTCGTGTATGTCCTATAGATTTACCTGTTGTCGATTGGAAATTGGAAACTAATATTCGAAAGAAACGATTGCTTAATTACAGTATTGATTTTGGAATCTGTATATTTTGTGGTAATTGTGTTGAGTATTGTCCAACAAATTGTTTATCAATGACTGAAGAATACGAACTTTCTACTTATGATCGTCACGAATTGAATTATAATCAAATCGCTTTGGGTCGTTTGCCAATGCCAGTAATTGATGATTACACAATTCGAACAATTTTGAATTCGCCTAAAAAAAAATGGATAAACCCCACGATTCCAGAACAATTCAAAATTACTAAGTTTCAGTTTTGATCTAAAAGAATCAGTTTTATTTTTCCTTGGTCAATAACGACAATGCAAATTCCAATTATTGATTGGTTCGTGAGAATCGAGGCTTCATTTGGATTTAAAATCTAGTCATATATCCGTAATTATTTCTACATATAATAGCTTGTTTGAACTCCCGTTTACTATTTAGGTGATAAAGAATGAAATGAGATTGATCCAATTATTGAATCTATATCAATCCACACCCATTAAAATTTATTAGCATTTTAGGATTGAATTCATCAAAAAAGAGGGTCATTTTCTTGGTCAGGTCAATAAGGTCATGAAAGATTTTCGATTTATTTATTTCTTATTTTACATAGAATGGCTCTACCTGGACCAATACATGATTTTCTTTTAGTCTTTCTGGGATCGGGTCTTATATTCGGAGGTCTAGGAGTGGTGTTACTTACCAATCCAATATATTCTGCCTTTTCGCTGGGATTCGTTCTTGTTTGTATATCTTTATTCTATATTTCATCAAACTCCCATTTTGTAGCTGCAGCACAGCTCCTTATTTATGTCGGAGCTATAAATGTTTTAATCATATTTGCTGTGATGTTTATGAATGGTTCAGGATCTTACAAAGATTTTACTCTTTGGACCGTTGGGGATGGGATTACTTCGATGGTTTGTACAAGTATTTTTGTTTCAATAATTACTATTATTTCGGATACAGCATGGTATGGTATTATTTGGACTACAAGATCAAACCAGATTATAGAGCAAGATTTTATAAGTAATAGTCAACAAATTGGGATTCATTTATCAACAGATTTTTTTCTGCCATTTGAACTCATTTCCATAATTCTTTTAGTTGCTTTGATAGGTGCAATTGCTGTGGCTCGTCAGTAATAAATCTTGAGAACCAGCAATCCAAAGAAAACTTTGTTCGGTGTTTCAATTCTATTTGAAGATTGTTCATATATAAAATATAAATGTTTTTATTTCATATTACCAATAAAATCTATCTATTTATTTTTCGTTGTTCTACACTTGTTAGTTACGTACTGGTTATTTATATTCTAGTTAATAGAATCGGTTGAATAACAATTTATCTTGAAATACAGTGAGATTGATAAGGAGTTGGTCAATGATGCTTGAACATGTACTTATTTTGAGTGCCTATTTATTTTCTATTGGTATCTATGGATTGATCACGAGTCGAAATATGGTTCGAGCCCTTATGTGTCTTGAACTTATACTGAATGCAGTGAATCTGAATTTCATAATTTTTTCAGATTTTTTTGATAATCGCCAATTAATAGGAAACATTTTCTCAATTTTTGTTATAGCTATTGCAGCCGCTGAAGCAGCTATTGGACTAGCAATTGTTTCGTCAATTTATCGTAACAGAAACTCTACTTGTATCAACCAATCAAATTTGTTAAATAAGTAAGATTAATCATAGAAATGACAATATTCATCAATTCCAATTATTATGTATGATATGGAATGTATGATCATGTTCATGTTTGCGAAAACGTAAGAAATCAAAGTATATTGGCCCTCTCTCATGAGCCGATCCAGAAGTGGATTCCTTAGAAAACTTCTGGTTAATTATTGATTCATCTGGTGTCTAAATATATGATTCATTTGACAAGTTTACTAGATCGAAAATTTAGGACGTTTAAAAATTAATAGATCCAATGTCACACTCAGTAAAGATTTATGATACATGTATAGGGTGTACTCAATGTG